TGTATAATCATTGGTTTTATACCAATGAACAAAAACGAAACAACCTCATCAACGAACTTATCAATCGAATTGAAGCTCTAGACAAGGGGTCTCTTGCTATGGATGTACTCGAAAAAAGAACTAGATTGTGCAATGATGAGACTGAACAAGAATGCTTACCTAAAATATATGATCCTCTTTTGAATGGACCCCATCGTGGAACAATCAAAGAATTGTATTCAGGTTCAAACATGAACGAGTATTTAATAAACTCGATAGAAGATTCTATCGAAACTCTTTGGATAAACAAACTTCATGATATCGCTCTTCCTACTGCCCTTACTACTGATTACCGAGAATTTGAAGAAAAAATCAAAAATACTTTTGATTTAAATTTTAAATTGTAAATGAAAAATACAGTAAATTACTATAAAAATAAATACATAAAATAAGTAAAAGAAGAGATAAGAAGAGATTCGTCCTCCGCCTACATATTTAATAATTTCTGCTACAAATAAATTTATAATAGCAACAGCATTCGTAATTCCATCAATTACTTGTTTATCAAAAAAATAACTTAGTTCTGCCAGCCCTCTTATACCTGTAGTTAAGGTTTTTGTATAAATAGCGTCTATGTAACCACGATTATATGACCAATTATATATAAAATTGAGTATTTTGTCCCAAATAATTCTCCTAGGACCCATTTGAACGGATAAATTTATTAAGTTCAAATTATTCAAATTGGAATAAGCAGGCCCATAGAAAAGAAACGCTATAAATATTCCGAAATATGCTATACTGACTGAAAAAATAGCATTTATCACAAATTCATCCCAATCAAAATCATAATTTGAATGTAAAAAGTTTATTGATGGAGTTAACCATCTGGATAATATATCTAAATGAATTATTCCTTGACCAAAAGGAATTCCTATGGATCCAACGAACAAAGTAACTAAGACCAATATAAGAAGTGGTAATAACATAGTATTGTCCGATTCATAAGGATATGTGGAAATTTTTTTATTGGAAAAATTTTTTATAGTAATAAGAGGACCCATCATATTGGTTACTACATTACCAACAATAGGATATACTTTTTTCGAAAAAACAGAAATTCTTTGATTATGATTCATTGTTGATAAAATCAAATTATTTTTTTTCACTTTTTGTCCTTTTTTTCCCCAGATAGATATTGAATGGAACACATTATTTTTTTTGCCGCTGTAATTTTTACAATTACTATTTAAATGACCTTCAAAAGTAAGTAAATACATCCGAAACATATAAAATGCAGTTAATCCTGCTGTGAAACAAGCTATTATTGCAAAAATGGGTGAATACAACCAACTATCATTAAGAATTTCATCTTTGGACCAAAAACAAGCAAGAGGTGGAATACCACAAAGAGAAAGCGTGCCTAAAAAAAATGAAATTTTTGTAATTGGGACATATTTTTTTAAACCACCCATAAGAACCATATTCTGGCTTTTATCTGGGGAATACCCAACAATAGTTTCCATTGAATGAATAATGGAGCCAGATCCTAAAAACAATAATGCTTTCGAATAGGCATGAGTGATCAAATGAAATAAAGCAGTTCGATAAGATCCCATACCTAAAGCTAACATAATATAGCCCAATTGCGACATTGTAGAATAGGCTAGACTTCTTTTAATGTCTCTTTGAGCAAGAGCTAAAGTAGCTCCTAATAGTATTGTTATTATACCTACCAAAGAAATTATATTCAGTATGTAAGGTATGACTGTAAAAAGAGGAAAAAGTCGAGCTACAAGAAAAATTCCTGCTGCTACCATAGTAGCAGCATGTATAAGAGCCGAAATAGGAGTAGGGCCTTCCATAGCATCAGGTAACCATACATGAAGAGGGAATTGCGCAGACTTGGCAACCGAACCTACAAATAATAGGGAAGCACACAAAGTAAGAAATAAAGAATTGTCCCCATTATTATCAATCAAATTATTGGCTATTTCAAACAAATCCCGAAATTCAAAACTCCCCGTTATCCAATAAAGACCTAAGATTCCTAAAAATAAAAAAAAATCCCCTACACGATTAGTTACAAACGCTTTTTGACAAGCAGTTGCGGCAAGGGGTCGTGTGAACCAAAAACCTATTAATAGATACGAACACATTCCAACTAATTCCCAAAAAATATAAATTTGTATCAAATTTGAACTAGTAACTAATCCCAGCATCGAAGCGTTAAAAAAACTAATATAAGCAAAAAATGTCAAATAGCCTTGATCATGAGACATATAATTGTCACTATAAATAAGAACCATTATTCCAACAGTAGTTATTAATATTAACATAATGGAAGTAAGCGGATCTATTAAGTGGCCTAAATCTAAAGAAAAATCATTATTTAGGGTCCAAGACCATACATATTGGTAGGATGGACTGCCATTTATTTGCTGAATAGACAGATTGGCGGAAAAAATCATAACGATACTTAGTAATAAAACACTAAGAAAAGCCCATATACGACGAATATTTTTTGTTGCCGCCGGGAAAAGAAAAAGGCCTACCCCTATTGCTATAGGAACCGGAAGGGGGACGAAAGGTATGATCCACGCATATTGATACGTATATTCCATAAAAAATAAACCTTTTTTTTATTGTTAAATTGTTTCCGATTCACCAACTCTTTTATATTTAGAACAGAGCAAAAAAAAATCAAGATATGAAAAGACTTTAATAGAAATAGAATTAATATAGAAATAGAATTCAGAATTCTGATGATTTCCAAATAGTCAAATAAAAACGATTAAGTCTGATAAAGTTATTCTTTTTTTTTTTTTAATTAAAGATTAAGATATATGAACATGGAGAATATAATATTTTCAATCATTTCATTATTACAATAATTTAGTTTATATACATAAAACAAGTCCAAAAATTAAAAAAAGTCCAAAAATTATGAAAAAAAAAGTACTTGATTCCGAGTATCCTATGATCCACCAATAACTCAACCCGATAAACAAAAAAACAAGGAGATTATTTTCTTATTTTCGTTAATTGATTCGGAATTCAGAATTCGGAATCATTAATCGGTTGTGAACTAGTCCGTTGGGAAACTGAGTGAGTTGCTTATATTTCTTTCAATAAAGCAACTTAAACTTATACTTGTGATTAATTTTATTGATGTTCGTCGATTTGTTACTCATCACTTCAGTTTGCACAGAGCTGCAATAATAATTTGAATTTCTGGTTCAAATCGTTTAATAAATTTATTACTAATGGATACTTATTTTTTCTAATTTGAATTAGATTAGATATACTTTCTTGATCCTCGATCAATTACAATTAATAGAAAGAGTTTTACAGTCTAGTTTTCTTAAATTAGGTAAGGGTTCTTAAACTTTTCGATTTCTTTTTTGAAATTACATGAAATGCAACATGGCAAAAATAGACAATTGAAACTCTTTTTGATTCTTTTTTACCAATGGAAAGCAACTCGATTTCTATAGCCATGAATACCATGTATATATATAAATATCTTCATTCGAATATAGTTATATATATATAATACTAGTCAGTATAAATAATTCTTTCTTCAAAATATTGTATGTAAATTTTAGTAATAAAAAAATTATATATTTTTTTGAACAATAAATGTCTTCCACATTTAACTATAAAATGAATAACCTCTGCATTTTGGAATGGCGGTTCAAAAAAAGCGTATTTCTATGTCCAAAAAGCATATTCGTAAAAATTTTTGGAAAAATAAAGTGTATTGGGCAGGAATAAAAGCTTTTTCTTTAGCAAAATCCCCGGGAATTCTAAAAGCTTTTTTGTACAACAAACAAGTAATATATTATATAATAAAGACTTGGAAAAGTCTTGAAATATAATCGATATGAACCAACGAATTCGATAATTTATAAGATAAGAAATTACCATTAATATGGTAAACTTAATGAGATGCAATTTTCTATTGTCGTATGTTGTAGGATAACATTTTTGTGTCTACTAGACAAAGGCTCGAAAAATTAGGCACAATATATCATTTTTCTCTTTACAAAGTTTTCTCTTTCTCGTTAGTGGGTTTTTGTGGGATGGGGATTGTTATTTTCCCCATCGATTCACTTTTCACAAAAATGATATTTTTCTTTTCATTTTAAAAGGCTTATTGGGTTCTGGATGCCGAATATATATTCTATGTTTTAACTTAACTTTAACTATAGAATACATTAAGATACCTATCCATAAAGCACAATATGCATTCCATAATGAAAAATCGTTTTAGAAATATTGAAGACAAATTTTCACTGGTATATCTACAGCCTACTAATTGGTTTGACTAATACTTAATTAGTTTGATAAATAGTACCACGAATTATGGGTACAATTTAAATCCTAGCAATTGGCAATTTATAGTTAATCCAGTTTTCAACCTATCCAACAAACATTTTAAACCTCCTTACAATTCTAAAATTTTTAAAGAACTTAAACCACACGAAAAACCATTCAGTGCGGTTTTAAAACTAACAACAATAGCCCCACCTCACACTACAATTAAGTAAGGTAATGATTATTGAACGTTTAAATAGTAATTTAAAGGATATTTTGAATCTTTCGGCAAAATCAATATTGCATTGAATTTACTCCTCCAATCTCGACGATTAAAAATGAATGGGCTATTATGATTTCGAGCAAGCCGCTATGGTGAAATCGGTAGACACGCTGCTCTTAGGAAGCAGTGCTAGAGCATCTCGGTTCGAGTCCGAGTAGCGGCATATTTCTAAAAAAGAAATACTAGTAAAATAAATACTATTATAATTCCTATAATGGATAGAATATAATTTAAGATCTCCATTCCATTCTTGGAGGATATCCTTTTTAGGATTTTTTATGATATTTTTGACTTTAGAACATATATTAACTCACATTTCCGTGTCGATTGTTTCAATCGTACTGACGATTTATTTGATTAACTTATTAGTCCACGAAATCGTAGGATTATATGATTCGTCGGAAAAAGGAATGGTAGCCGCTTTTTTATGTATAACAGGATTATTAGTTATTCGTTGGATTTATTCGGGGCATTTACCCTTAAGTAATTTATATGAATCATTAATGTTCCTTTCATGGAGTTTATCCATTATTCATATGCTTCCTTTTTTTAGAAAACAAAAAAATCTTCTAAGTGCAATAACTGCACCCAGTGCTATTTTGACTCAAGGATTTGCCACCTCAGGTCTTTTAACTGAAATGCATCAATCCACAATATTAGTACCTGCTCTACAATCACAGTGGTTAATGATGCACGTAAGTATGATGGTATTGAGCTATGCATCTCTTCTCTGCGGATCATTATTATCAGTAGCTCTTCTAGCCATTACATTTCGAAAAAATAAAAAAAAAATGTTAAAATGTAAAAACAACCATTTTAGGTCATTTTCATTTGGAAAAATTCAATACGTGAATGAAATAAGCCATGTTTTACAAAACAATTGTTTTATTTCGTTTAGAAATTATCACAGGCATCAATTAATTCAGCAATTGGATTGTTGGAGTTCTCGTGTCATTAGTCTCGGTTTTCTATTTTTAACCATAGGTATTCTTTCGGGAGCAGTATGGGCTAATGAAGCGTGGGGATCCTACTGGAATTGGGACCCAAAAGAAACTTGGGCATTTATTACTTGGACAATATTCGCAATTTATTTACATACTCGAACAAATGAAAATTTGCAAGGCTCAAATTCTGCAATTGTGGCTTCTATAGGATTTTTTATAATTTGGATATGCTATTTTGGAGTAAATCTATTAGGAATAGGGCTGCATAGTTATGGTTCATTCGCATTAACATTAAATTGAAAAAAAAAAAGCAGTTACGAATAGAATATTAAATACATAATAGGAATAGCATAAGCATAGATAACGAAAGTTTGTACGAGTTTTTGAAAATCATTTGAATCAAGTCAAATGATTTTCAAAAACTAAAAAATATTTGATTACAATTTAAGTTTATTTTTATTTTATTAAGTTTTTTATTAAGTTTAAGTTAAAGTAAATTCATTTTTTTAACTTTTTTTTTAACTTTTTTATTATCAAATTTTAAAATAAAAACTAACTATCTATAAAAATAATTAGATATAATAGTTTCTACCTTGTCAATTGATAGTGAGAGAACGAAATCCGGATAAATACCAATACCTATTACGGGTAGAAAAATACAGATTGAAAGAAATAGTTCTCGCGGCCCAGAATCTAAAAAATGAGAATTTTGAGAATTAAATTGCTTATATCCGTAGAACATCTGACGTAACATAGATAATGAATAAATAGGAGTTAATATCATTCCAATTGCCGTTACAAAAGTTATTAGTATTTTTGGCATTAAAAGAAATTTTGGGCTCATAATTAATCCAAAAAATACTACAAATTCTGCAACAAAACCACTCATTCCAGGCAATGCAAGAGAAGCCAGCGAAAAGCTACTGAACATTGTAAATATTTTTGGCATTGGGATAGTTATTCCCCCCATTTCATCGAGATAAACAAGACGTGTTCTATCGTAACTCGTTCCTGCCAAGAAAAAAAGTGCAGCACCGATAAATCCATGAGAGATCATTTGTAAAAGGGCCCCGTTGAGTCCTATATCAGTTATGGAACTAATTCCTATAATTATGAAACCCATATGAGATACAGAGGAATAGGCAATTCTCTTTTTTAAATTACGCTGACCCGGAGATGCTGAAGCTGCATAGATTATTTGAATTGCACCTACTATCATCAACCAGGGAGAAAATATAGAATGAGCATGGGGTAATAATTCCATATTGATACGAACCAATCCATATGCTCCCATTTTTAATAAGATTCCAGCTAAAAGCATACATGTACTGTAATGGGCTTCCCCATGGGTATCTGGTAACCATGTATGTAGAGGTATAATCGGTAATTTGATAGCATAAGCAATAAGAAATCCAAAATAGAATAGTATTTCCAATGCCACAGGATACGGCTGATTGGCTGATGTTTCAAAATTTAATGTTGGTTCATTGGAACCATATAAACCCATACCTAGAACTCCCATTAAGAGAAAAATGGAACCCCCCGCGGTGTACAAAATAAACTTTGTAGCTGAGTACAAACGTTTCTTCCCTCCCCACATGGATAAAAGTAGGTAGACAGGAATTAATTCTAATTCCCACATGATAAAAAAAAGTAAAAGATCTCGAGAAGAAAATAATCCTATTTGGCCGCTGTACATTGCTAACATAAGGAAATGGAACAATTTTGAATCTCGAGTAACTGGCCAAGCCGCTAAAGTAGCTAAAGTAGTGATGAATCCCGTGAGTAAAATGGGTCCTATGGAAAGCCCATCAATTCCCAGTCTCCAATGAAAATCAAAAAAATTTATCCATTTATAATCTTGCTCCAATTGGATTAATGGATCATCCAATTGGAAATGATAACAGAATACATAGGCCATTAGAAGTAGTTCTAATAGGCATATACAAATAGTATACCACCTAATAACCTTATTTCCTCTATGAGGGAAAAAGAAAATGAAAGTACCCGCGAATATCGGCAAAACAACAATTATAGTTAACCAAGGAAAATCATTCGTGGTAAAAACAAGATACACTTACTTTGACTTTGACCCGAAAACCCGTACTCGAGAAAAGAAAAAATTATTAGTTTGATTATTATATATATTTCTTTTCTCGAGTACGGGTTTTGTCGGTAAAGATAAAAAATGATGGATTCAAGTGGAATTTTCTCGAACGTATCAATAACCTAGACCCATGCTACGAGTTGTCTCGTGCCATAAATAAACCCGGACACTCAAAAAATCGGTTGGGCAAGCGGATTCACACCTTTTACAACCTACACAGTCTTCTGTTCTTGGAGCAGAAGCAATTTGTTTAGCTTTACACCCGTCCCAGGGTATCATCTCTAATACATCTGTGGGGCAAGCTCGTACACATTGAGTACACCCTATACATGTATCATAAATCTTTACTGAATGTGACATTGGATCTATAATTTTTTTTTAACATCATAAAATTTCGATCTAGTAAAGTAGTAAATGAATTATATATTGTAGACACCAGATGAATCAATGATTTAGTAGATTTACCAGAATCAATCTACTTCTGGATCTGCTCATGAAAGAAGGCCAAGATACTTTGATTTATTACATTTTATCAAATAGCACTATATGCTGCACATACCCATTTTTTTATTGGCAGATACTCTATATTTTTTTTTATAAACCCTATTTATTCAACAAATTCGATTGATTGATACGAGTTGATTTTCTGTTACGATGAATTGATGAAACAATAGCTAATCCAATAGCTGCTTCAGCAGCTGCAATTGCTATAACAAAAATCGAGAAAATGTCTCCTTTTAATTGGCGACTATCAAATAAATCCGAAAATGTTACGAAATTTATATTAACTGCATTCAGTATAAGCTCAAGACACATAAGCGCTCGAACCATATTTCGACTTGTAATCAATCCATAGATACCGATGCATAATAAATAGGCACTCAAAACAAGTACATGTTCGAGCATCATTGAACAACTCCTCATCAATCTCGATTCATTTCAATATGAACAACAATTTAACCGATTCAATTGACTAAAATAGAATTTAAAAAGTACGCAAAAAGGTATTGGTAATAGAAAATAGATATAAATATAGAAAAATTCCGTTTTTTTTTTCTTTTTTTTATACTTTATCTTTATATATTTATACATGAACAATAAATAAAATATTTTTTTTAAAGAAGAAAAGAACAAGTCTATATTAATTTAATTAAATGAATATAATTTTATATTATATAATTTCGAAATATTTAGTACTGACGAGCCATAGCAATTGCACCGATCAAGGCAACTAAAAGAATTATCGAAATAAGTTCAAATGGAAGAAAAAAATCTGTTGATAAATGAATCCCAATTTGTTGACCATTATTTATCAAGTCCTGCTCTATAATCTGGTTTGACCTTGTAGTCCAAATAATACCGTACCATGACGTATCTGGGATAGTAGTAATTAATGAAAAAAAAATACTTGTACAAACCAGTGAAGTGACTCCATCTCCAACAGTCCAAAGATAGAAATCTTTGTAATATTCTGAACCATTCATAAACATCACGGCAAATACAATTAATACATTTATTGCTCCCACATAAATAAGGAGCTGTGCAGCAGCTACAAAATGGGAGTTCGATGGAATATGGAATAAGGATGTACAAACAAGAACCAATCCCAACGAAAAGGCAGAAAAAATGGGATTGGTAAGTAATACCACTCCTAGACTTCCCACTATAAGACCCAATCCCAAAAAAACTAAAAGAAAATCATGTATTGGTCCAGGCAAATCCATTCTATGTAAAATAAAAGATAAATTAAGTAGAAATTTTTCATGACCTTATTGAACAAACAAAAAAAAAGAAGAGGTTGCCTATTTTTTGATACCCTTCTAATTGAATTAAATCAATATAGGGTCGTGTGTGGGTTGATGTAGATATGTTTATTTATTATATGAATGATTGAATACCATTTGTTTATCTGAAAGTTTCGTTCAAAATTGCATTTCCAAAATTTCTCGATTCAATTATTTAAATTATTTAGAGTATAGAATAATTATTCTATTTTCTTTTTTTATTTATATATTATAATCACAGATATGATATTTATATATATATACTGTATGTAATGTAGTATTTTAATATACAGAGAATAGATAACTATATTTTTATGAATATATGAAAATCATTACTCTCAACCCCTTTAGGATTTTTAGTTATTGTCTAAGCAAAATAAAATGAAGGAAGCTTCGCTACTTTCAATCAAAACGGAATCTTAGTAATTGGTAATTGTTCTTGAATCAAGTGGTTTATCCGTGCCTTTTTTGATTTGAGTCGAATTCCTAATTGTTCGAATTGTGGAATCTCCAATTACTGACATTGGCAACCGACCCAAAGCAATTTGATTATAATTCAACTCGTGACGATCATAAGTAGAAA